TTTGCGCATTATTTTAATAATGTAAATAGACACAATTTGGGCCAAAAAACGTTACTAGAGGCTTTTCTGTTTCCGGGGGGTTTACAGAAATAATAGCCATGTCAGTAGTGTTGGGGGGTAGGGGGGTTTACGCGCGTAAGCCAGGGGGCACCTTAGATATATGTGGGGAAGAAATCATACTATATGCTCTTGACATCCAAGGATGCAGTTCTTTATTGAATGACTTTCCACCATTCATACATTTTCTTGAACCCAAGGAGATGTTCAACCTTAATATAACATTTTAGGGTGCACTGTGAGATGCAAGTGAAAAGGAAAAAAAAAAGAGAACTAAATGCGCTTTAGAATGAATGCCCGGCTTGGTGGGTAACGAGTCGTATGGTCGCCACCATTAACTTATGTCTGGTAAAATTCATTGAGGGGAGGAATAATATCAAATAAATGGCCCTGAAATAGGAACCAAATGCCAGGAATAGTTCACCGAGTGAAACCCCCACGAATACTTGTCCCTCACCTTCAATAAGAGTGTGCATTAAGAAATCACTTTTGGTGGTTTCTTACTACATTAAATATCTGAGTGCGGCGGGTTGTTGGGTCTTGGTATAACTTAACCTATGAGGTTCGTGTTAGGACTTAAATGTCTAACAACCCTTGATTTCATTCGCATGTTGGCTCAAACTCTATTGATTTATATTCCCCTTCGTATTGTACTGGTGTATGAATGTTTTAAGTCGAATAAATATTGATTATACACTAATGTACCGAGACACCATTGATAAATGGTTAAATTCAATTCATGGTGATAATACATATATGTCTAACATACAATCATTTATATCTTACGGACATAAGCGATTGAATATGCAGAGAATAGTTTAGTTTAGAATCCTAGCTTTGGGAGTTAGGGGTGGGAGTTAAAATCTCCTTTCTTTGAGCACTAGGGAGGAGTTTAACCTCCGGCATCCGGTTTACAAGACCGGCGCTCTGACTCTGAGCTACTAGGGCAGGCTCATTCAAGGGCTTTATTTTCTACTCATCCTGCAAGGGGGGCTAGCACTAGGAATAGGAGGAAATAGAGGAATGATGCTACTTGTCCAATGATGATGAATGGGTGTTCTACAGGTATTCCGCCAATTCATGTGAGGATAATAACGTCTGCGATTAGGGTTCAGAATAGGAATTGGGTCAGGGGTCGGAATGTTAATCCTCGTTGTTTAGAGGTGTGTAGTGCTGGGACAACTATTAACACAAGAATTGAGGATAGTAAGGCTAAAACTCCTCCTAGTTTGTTTGGGATTGATCGCAGGATGGCATAGGCAAACAAGAAGTATCATTCGGGCTTGATGTGAGGGGGTGTAACTAGCGGATTGGCGGGGATGAAGTTGTCTGGGTCTCCAAGAAGGTTAGGGGAGAATAGTGCTAATGATGTTAAGGCAATTAGAAGTGCAACGAAACCTAGAAGGTCTTTATAGGAGAAGTAGGGGTGGAAAGAGATTTTGTCTGCGTCTGAGTTGAGACCTGCGGGGTTGTTTGATCCCGTTTCGTGCAGGAAAAGAAGATGAATAACTGTTATTGCTGCGATGACGAAGGGGAATAGGAAGTGGAAGGCAAAGAAGCGAGTTAGGGTGGCGTTGTCGACTGAAAAACCCCCCCAGATTCACTGTACAAGAGTGCCTCCCACGTAGGGGACGGCGGATAGGAGATTAGTAATTACCGTGGCACCTCAGAATGACATCTGCCCTCATGGGAGGACGTAACCAACGAAAGCAGTTATTATTACTAGCAGGAGAAGTACTACCCCCACATTTCAGGTTTCTTTATAGAGGTAGGAGCCATAGTATAAGCCTCGACCAATATGCATATAGATGCAAATAAAGAAGAAAGAAGCTCCGTTGGCATGAATATTCCGGATTAGTCATCCGTAGTTGACGTCACGGCAGATGTGGGTTACTGACGAGAAGGCGGTGGCGATATCAGATGTATAGTGTATAGCTAGAAATAATCCTGTAAGAATTTGTGTTGCTAGGCAGAGGCCTAAGAGTGAGCCAAAGTTTCATCAGACTGAAATGTTAGAGGGGGCGGGGAGATCAACTAGGGCGTCGTTTGCAATTTTTAGTAGTGGGTGGGTTTTTCGTAGGTTGGCCATTAAGGTTCTTGTAGTTGAATACAACGGTGGTTTTTCAAGTCATTAGTCCTGGTTAGAGTCCGGGCAGGAATTATGACCTATTTTATGTCTTTGTTTTTATTTGGGCTTGTGCTTGGTTTGGTTGCGGTTGCATCTAATCCGTCGCCTTATTTTGCTGCCTTGGGTTTAGTGGTGGTGGCAGGCTTAGGATGTGGCGTATTGGTGGGACACGGGGGGTCTTTCTTATCTTTGGTATTATTTTTAATTTATTTGGGGGGGATGCTAGTGGTTTTTGCGTACTCTGCTGCTCTAGCAGCTGAGCCCTACCCGGAGAGTTGAGGGAGCCGATCGGTTCTGGGGTATGTTGTGGCTTACCTTGTAGGGGTAGTGTTGGTTTCTGGCTATTTTTGAGGGGGCTGATATGATGTATCCTGAGTGCCGGCAGATGAATTAAAGGAGTTTGCTGTATTTCGTGGAGATATTGGGGGGGTTGCGTTATTATATTCTTTAGGAGGGGGGATGTTGGTAATTAGTGCTTGAGTTCTCCTTCTCACGTTACTTGTGGTGTTGGAATTAACCCGGGGGTTAAGTCGGGGGGCGCTTCGAGCAGTTAGGGGTTGAAAAGGAGAATAGTGAGGGTCAGGGTAAATAGGAACAGGGTTAGATAGGTTTTAATTATTCCCTGTTGGGTGTTGCTTGTTGTGGTGATTAGGGGGAGGTGAATGGAGGCTATAGCTTTTGGTCCTGTCTTTTCGAGTCATGTTTGATCAATTGTTTGGCTGGCCAGCGTTTGTCCGAGGACTAGATTGAATTTGGGGGCTAGGCGATGAATAATCGTTGGAAAGAAGCCTAATATGTTTGAGAAGTTGTGGGAGGCTAAGTGCGGTGTAGATTTTTGTTGTTTATTCGTTAGGGTGGCGAGTTCTAGGGCGATTAAGAGGCCTAATACTGTTACGGTGAGGGCGGCGAGTTTAAGAAGGGGGGGCATGGTCATTACGGGGGTTTTTAGGGGCATAATATTAGAGGTAATTAGCAGGCCGGCAATGATGCTACCCCATGCTAGGCGTTTGATAGGATTAATTACTGCTGGGTTGTTTTCATTAATGGGGGGGAGTGAAATAAATCGGGGGTGGCCTATCAACACGAAAAATAGAATGCGGAGGCTGTAGACGGCAGTGAAGGCTGTGGCTATAAGGGTGAGGGCGAGGGCTCAGGCGTTAAGGTGGGATGTGTTTAAAGCTTCAATGATAGCGTCTTTCGAAAAGAAGCCTGCGAGGAAGGGGGTGCCCGTGAGGGCTAGGCTACCAATTGTGAGGCAAGAGGAGGTTACAGGGGTTAGATGGTGGAGTCCTCCTATTTTACGGATATCTTGTTCATCATTCAGGCTGTGAATAATAGAGCCGGAACAGAGGAATAGCATAGCTTTGAAGAAGGCGTGGGTGCAGATGTGTAGAAATGCTAATTGGGGCTGGTTTAATCCAATTGTTACTATTATCAGGCCTAGTTGGCTGGATGTTGAGAATGCAACGATTTTTTTGATATCGTTTTGGGTGAGGGCGCAGGTAGCGGTGAAGAAAGTAGTAAGGGCTCCTAGACATAGGCAGGTGGAGAGGGCGGTTTGATTATTCTCTAGAAGAGGGCTTAGGCGGATTAGCAGAAAAATTCCGGCTACAACTATGGTGCTGGAGTGAAGTAGGGCAGAGACCGGCGTGGGACCCTCTATAGCAGAGGGTAATCAAGGGTGGAGTCCAAATTGGGCGGATTTGCCAGTGGCAGCGAGGATTAGGCCAAGGAGGGGAAGGGTTAGGTCCAAGTCTTTAGAGGCGGCAAATATTTGCTGTATTTCCCATGAGTTTAGATTTGTTGCTATTCATGCTATGGCCAGAATTAGTCCAATATCTCCAACTCGATTATATAACACTGCTTGTAGGGCCGCAGTGTTGGCATCTGCCCGCCCGTGTCATCACCCGATAAGTAGAAATGATATAATCCCTACTCCCTCTCAGCCGATAAAGAGTTGAAATATGTTGTTTGCCGACACTAGAATAATTATGGCTACTAGAAAGATGAGTAAGTATTTAAAGAATAAGTTTATGTTAGGGTCTGCATGTATATACCATGATGCAAATTCTAGAATGGACCAGGTCACATACAGGGCAATTGGAATAAAGATGATTGAGTAGTGGTCAAATTTAAAGCTAATATTAATGTCGAAGGTGGTGGTATTTATTCAGTTTCAGTTAGTGATGATGGTTTCTGCACCTTCATTTATAAATAGAAAAAGGGGGACAAGGCTGGTAAAAAAGGCCATTTTTACTGCAGTTTTTACTTGAACAAGGGCTCAGGTGTCCTTTAGGGGCCGTGGGCTAAGGGTTGTAGCCAGTGGGAGAGTAAGTAGGGTAAAAATGATTATTAGGCTTGAGGCTATGATAAGTGTGGAGGGGTGCATAGCTTCTACTTGGATTTGCACCAAGAGTTTTTGGTTCCTAAGACCAACGTACGATCTGTTATCCTTTAGGAGCATCGAGTGAGCCTCGGGCTTTAACCGGGGTGGTGGGAATTAGCAGTTCCCGCTGCTGTTGGGCCTCTCTCGGTGGATAAGGGGATTTTAACCCCTATTTTTAGAATCACAATCTAATGTTTTACTTAAACTATATCTACAAGCGGTTCATCCTCAGATTAGTTCGGGCTTAAGGATAAGTAGCATCAAGGGGATAAGGTGGAGGGCCATGAGTAGGTGCTCCCGAGAATGGGAGGGGTCGAGGGCAATAATGTGGGCGGGGAGGGGCCCTCGTTGGGTTATTAGGAATATATAGAGTGAGTAGCCTGCTGTAATTATTATGCCAGCTCCTGTGAGGAGTAGTGTTCATCAGGATCAATTAAATAGGGAAGTGATGATTATTAATTCTCCTATGAGGTTCGGGAGGGGGGGTAGTGCTAGGTTGGCTAGGCTGGCAATAAATCACCAGGTGGCTATTAAGGGGAGAACTATCTGTAGGCCTCGGGCTAAAACTATGGTTCGGCTATGGGTTCGTTCATAGTTGGTGTTGGCAAGGCAGAATAGTGCGGAGGATGCGAGCCCGTGTGCGATTATAAGAACTAGGGCTCCAGTGAATCCTCATGGGGTTTGAATTAGAATGCCCCCTGCGACTAGGCCTATATGGCTTACTGATGAATAAGCGATTAGGGACTTGAGGTCTGTTTGTCGTAAGCAAATGGACCCTGTTATAATGATGCCTCAGAGAGCAAAGATGATAAATGGGTAGCACAGTTTTGTGGTCAGGGGCTCTAGTATAATTATTATTCGTATTATTCCGTATCCGCCAAGCTTTAGAAGTACGGCTGCAAGGATTATTGACCCGGCGACGGGGGCCTCAACGTGTGCTTTGGGGAGTCATAGGTGGACGCCGTATAGGGGTATCTTAACCAGGAAGGCCAATAGGCAACCCGTCCACCACAATTTATCTGCATAGGATAATAATTGTAGGGGCTTAGTATACTGGATAACTAATAAAGAGAGGGTGCCTGCGTCAGCCTGAAGTAGGAGGAGGGCAACTAAAAGGGGGAGAGATCCGGCCAGGGTATAAAATAAGAAGTATGTACCAGCGTTAAGCCGTTCGGTTTGATTGCCTCAGCGGGTAATAATAATTAACGTGGGGATGAGGGTGGCTTCAAATATGACATAGAACATAATTAGTTCTGTGGCACTAAAGGCTAAGATTAAGAATACTTGTAGGGACGTCAGGAGTGAGATATATATTCGTTGGCGGTTCTGGGGTTCTGGGGATACGTGGTTTTGACTAGCGAGAATTATAAGGGGGAGGAGTCAGCAGGTGAGGACTAGGAGGGGGGTTGAAAGGGGGTCTGTCGCTATGTATGTATTTAGTGTAGATCAGCCTGTTTCTGATAAGTGGTTTAGTCAGGTGAGGCTGGCTAGTGCAATTATTAGGCTATGGCCCAAGACTAGGGTTCATAATCATTTGGTTGGGGTGAGCCAGGCTGTTGGGATAAGCATAAGGGTTGGGATTAAAATTTTTAGCATTGTAGGAGATTAAGGCTTTGTAGGTGGTCTGTTCCGTGGGTTCGAGCAGTTGCTACTAGTAGAGCAAGGCCTGCGCTGGCTTCGCATGCTGAAAATGCAAGTAGAAGTATGGGGGATGCTGAGTAGCCAGTGGCGTCTAGCTGGAGGGCTCACAAGGATAGGGCAATAAATAGTGAGAGTATTATACCTTCTAGGCACAGGAGGGCAGAAAGAAGGTGGGTTCGGTGGAATGCTAGGCCCGCTAATCCTAGGACAAAGGCTGATGAGAAGGCAAAATGAATGGGGGTCATTAGGCAATTATGGACTTAAACCATAAGTTTTTGAGCCGAAATCAAATGTTTTTCTTAGACTAATTACCTATTCGGCCCATTCTAATCCTCCTTGGGTTCATTCGTAGATTAGGCCCAGGGTGAGGAGTATTAAAACGGCTGTGGCTCAAATAAATGTATAGGTGGGAGTAATTAGTTGGTCACCTCAAGGAAGAGGCAAAAGGAGGGCGATTTCTAGGTCGAAGAGTAAGAAAAGAATGGCAACGAGAAAAAATCGGAGGGAGAACGGGAGGCGTGCTGTACCCAAGGGGTCAAATCCGCATTCGTAGGGGGAGAGCTTTTCGTAGTCGGGGGTGATTTGGGGGAGTCAAAAGGAGATAGTGGCTAGAACAGAGGAAAGGGTGATGGCAATAATAATAATCGTCAGGACTAGGTTCATTATCTTTCCTTGGGGTTTAACCAAGACCGGGTGAGTGGAAGTCACTTATACTAGCTTTAAATACTAGAAAGATTATGATCCTCATCAGTAAATAGAGATATAAAGGAATAGTCATACAACGTCTACGAAGTGCCAGTATCAGGCAGCTGCCTCAAAGCCAAAGTGATGTTCGGACGTAAAGTGGTATTGGATCTGGCGAATAAGGCATACAGCCAAAAATATGGAACCGATGATGACGTGAAGTCCGTGGAATCCTGTTGCAACGAAGAAAGTAGATCCATATACCCCGTCGGCGATTGTAAATGGGGCTTCATAGTACTCCATGGCTTGGAGAAATGTAAAGTAAAAACCAAGGGCGATCGTTAAGGTTAAAGATTGAATTGCTTGTTTTCGTTCGCCTTCTATAATACTGTGGTGCGCCCACGTGACTGTGACGCCAGAGGCCAGGAGGACGGCTGTGTTAAGTAGGGGGACCTCAAAAGGGTCTAGAGCAGTAATGCCCGTCGGGGGTCAGCAGCCTCCTAGTTCCGGGGTAGGAGCAAGGCTTGAGTGGTAAAAGGCTCAAAAAAACCCTAGAAAAAAGAATACTTCAGATGTAATAAAAAGAACTATGCCGTATCGTAAGCCTTTTTGAACAGGGGGCGTGTGGTGTCCTTGGAATGTTCCTTCCCGAATAATATCTCGTCATCATTGGAATATGGTTAGTAGAAGTAGTACTAATCCAAGGGTTAAAAGGATTGTGGAGTGGAAATGAAATCAAATAGCAAGTCCTGATGTTATCAAGAGAGCGGCTACTGCGCCTGTTAGGGGTCAGGGGCTGGGGTCAACTATGTGGTATGCGTGTGCTTGGTGGGCCATTAGACGTTTTCTTGTAGGTAAAGGCTTAGGAGAAGGACAAACACGTAGGCTTGAATTATGGCAACGGCAATTTCGAGGAGGGTTAAAAGGAAGAGAAGCGTGGCTGTTAGGATGGCGACGGTTGGTATTAATGGTAGAAGAACAAAAGCAGCTGTGGCGATTAATTGAATAAGGAGGTGACCTGCCGTCAGGTTGGCTGTGAGTCGAACTCCTAGGGCGAGTGGTCGAATGAATAGGCTAATTGTTTCAATAATAATAAGAATGGGAATCAGGGGGGTAGGGGTTCCTTCTGGGAGGAGATGACCTAGGGCATGGGTGGGCTGGTTTCGTATACCAATAATTACGGTTGCGAGCCAAAGGGGTACTGCAAGACCTATGTTTAGGGAAAGTTGTGTAGTAGGGGTAAAAGTGTATGGGAGAAGACCAAGCATGTTGAGGGTAATTAGAAAAATTATGAGCGAGGTTAGAAGGGTTGCTCATTTATGTCCCCCTAGGTTTAAGGGTAAAAGAAGCTGTTGGGTAAATCGATTAATAAATCAGCCTTGAAGGGTTAACAGCCGGTTGTTTAATCATCGAGTTGAGGGGGTGGGATATAAAATTCAGGGAAGGCTAAGGGCAAGGGCAATTAAGGGAATTCCTAAATATGTGGGGCTCATGAATTGGTCAAAGAAGCTTAGTGTCATGGTCAATTTCAGGATTCTGTCTTAGGTTTTTGTGCGCTTTGTGTTGTGGGCTCATTAGGGAAGGTGTGGGCTAGAATTTTGGGGGGGATTAGTGTTAGGAAAATTAATCACGAAAAAGTTAAAATGGCGAATCAGGGGGCGGGGTTGAGCTGAGGCATGTCACTAGGGGTGGTTGGGAGTCACCAGTCTTTAGCTTAAAAGGCTAACGCTATACCCGATTTAGCTTCTTAGTGAGGCGTCTTCAAGTATTAGGGAGGATCAGTTCTCAAAATGTTCTAGGGGAACTGCTTCAACTACAATAGGTATAAAGCTGTGGTTTGCTCCGCAGATTTCAGAGCATTGGCCGTAATATACGCCGGGGCGGGAGGCAATAAAGGCTGTTTGATTTAGGCGTCCTGGTACTGCGTCCATTTTTACCCCCAGGGCTGGAACGGCCCACGAGTGAAGGACGTCTTCTGCCGAGACGAGGATGCGGAGAGGAGATTCAACGGGAATAACCATTCGATGGTCTGCTTCTAGAAGGCGGAATTGACCAGGGGTCAGGTCTTGGGTGGGGATTATATAGGAGTCGAATCCGAGATCCTCATAGTCTGTGTATTCGTAGCTTCAGTATCACTGGTGCCCCATTGCTTTAATTGTGAGGTGGGGGTCGTTGATTTCGTCCATAAGGTATAGGATTCGGAGGGATGGTAGGGCAATTAAAATAAGGATGACTGCTGGTAAAACTGTTCAGATAATTTCAATTTCTTGGGAGTCGAGAATATACTTGTTAGTCAGTTTGGTAGAGACCATTGCCACAATAATGTAAAGTACTAATGTACTAATTAGAAAAACAATTATTAGGGCATGGTCGTGGAAGTGAAGAAGTTCTTCTATAACGGGTGAAGCCGCGTCTTGGAATCCTAGTTGTGAGGGATGTGCCATTCTAGTTTAATACTCAAGACACGCGGGGGTCTAACCCACAATTCTGCCCTGACAAAGCAGTGTAATAGTCTATTTTACTAGTGTCTTATTAAGAAAGTGGCAGAGTGGTTATGCAATTGGCTTGAAACCAGTTAATGGGGGTTCAATTCCTTCCTTTCTCGTTAGCTTGCTCGTACTTGAACAAATGCGGGCTCTTCAAATGTGTGGTACGGAGGAGGGCAGCCGTGTAGTCATTCTACGTTAGTTGTGGTTAGTTCTACTGATAGGACTTCTCGTTTGGCAGCGAATGCTTCTCAAATAATAAATAAGAATATAATTACTGCTACAAGGGAGACTAACGAACCGATGGAGGATACAGTGTTTCACAGGGTGTAGGCGTCTGGGTAGTCTGAATATCGTCGAGGCATGCCCGCTAGGCCTAGGAAATGTTGTGGGAAGAATGTGAGGTTAACCCCCACGAATATAACCCCAAAGTGAATTTTAGTCCATGTACTGTGCAGTGTATATCCTGAAAATAGGGGGAATCAGTGTACAAAGGCGGCCATGATGGCAAAGACAGCACCCATAGAAAGGACATAATGGAAGTGGGCAACTACATAGTAGGTGTCGTGGAGCACGATGTCTAGCGAGGAGTTGGCTAGGACAATTCCTGTGAGTCCTCCTACTGTAAATAGGAAAATAAATCCCAGAGCTCATAAAAGTGGAGTTTCCCATTTGATGGACCCACCGTGCAGTGTGGCTAGTCAGCTAAAAACTTTTACTCCTGTTGGGATGGCAATAATTATTGTAGCTGATGTAAAGTAGGCCCGTGTGTCTACATCTATACCGACTGTAAACATGTGGTGGGCCCATACGATAAACCCGAGTAGGCCGATGGCCATCATGGCCCATACTATTCCTATATAGCCGAAGGGTTCTTTTTTACCAGAATAGTAGGCGACGATGTGGGAGATTATTCCAAATCCTGGAAGAATTAAAATGTAGACTTCTGGGTGCCCGAAGAATCAAAACAGGTGTTGATATAGGATGGGATCACCTCCTCCTGAAGGGTCAAAGAAGGTCGTGTTAAGGTTACGGTCGGTTAATAGTATGGTGATGCCGGCTGCAAGAACGGGTAGGGAGAGGAGGAGAAGAACGGCTGTAATTAGTACAGATCACACAAACAGGGGGGTTTGATATTGGGAAATTGCTGGGGGTTTTATGTTAATAATAGTTGTAATAAAGTTAATAGCCCCTAGAATTGAAGAGACTCCTGCTAAGTGGAGGGAGAAAATAGTTAGGTCTACTGAGGCTCCTGCGTGGGCAAGATTGCCCGCAAGTGGCGGGTAAACTGTTCATCCTGTCCCAGCGCCTGCTTCTACCCCAGAAGAGGCCAGGAGCAGTAAGAAGGATGGAGGTAGGAGCCAAAAACTCATATTATTTATTCGAGGGAATGCTATGTCTGGGGCTCCAATCATTAGGGGAATTAATCAATTTCCAAACCCCCCAATCATAATTGGTATTACTATAAAGAAAATTATTACAAAGGCGTGCGCTGTAACAATGACGTTGTAGATTTGATCGTCCCCTAAAAGGGCACCTGGCTGGCTTAGCTCTGCTCGGATGAGAAGGCTTAAGGCTGTGCCGACTATGCCGGCTCAGGCACCAAATACTAGATAAAGGGTGCCAATGTCTTTGTGGTTGGTCGAGAAAAATCAGCGTGTGATTGCCACAGGTAAGGTGGCTGAGGTAAGCGGTGGATTGTAGCCCCATAGACAGAGGTTTAAGTCCTCTCTTTACCAAGCCCTGAGGTGTATATCATATTAGATTGCAAATCTTAAGAAGCAGATTAGTTGTCTGCCGGGGCTTTCCCCGCCTGGTTCCGGCTATGGCGGGGAAAGGTAGATGAATGCCCGCTGGTTTAGGCGCTTAGCTGTTAACTAAGATTTTGTAGGATCGAGGCCTTCTCATCTAGGAAGGCTTTAGCTTAATTAAAGTGTCTGTTTTGCATGCAGAAGATGTGGGGTAGAGTCCCGCAAGTCTTATCAGGGGCTGGGAGATTTTCACTCCCGATTAGGGCTTTGAAGGCTCTTGGTTTAAGGTACTATCCTAAGCCCCTAAACTAAGGGGTTAGTAGGGCGAGGGCAGCTGGGGTGAGGGGGAGGAGTAAGATCGTCGCTATTGTGGAGATAACTAGGGGCATGGTGGATTGAAGTGCCGGGAGGCGTCATGGTATTATTCCGGTTGGGTTGTTGGGAAATATAGTCAGGGTTGCGGCGTAGGATAATCGTAGGTAGAAGTATAGGCTGAGGAGAGCTGCTAGGGCTGCTAGTGTGGCCGTGGGGGCCAGTCCTTGCTTAGTAAGCTCCTGTAAGATTAATCATTTTGGTGCAAAGCCAGTTAGTGGGGGGAGACCCCCTAGTGATAATAAAATTAGGGGAACTAAGGCAGTTAGGATAGGGCTTTTTGTTCATGAGGTGGCCAGGGTGTTAACGTTTGTGGAGTTGCTTAGTTTAAATACAAGGAATGTTGAGGACGTTATAATTATATACGTAAGGAGGGCCAGGAGGGTGAGGGAAGGGGCGAATTGGATAATTAACACTATCCAGCCCAGATGAGCGATGGATGAATAGGCTAGAATTTTCCGGAGCTGCGTCTGGTTTAGCCCCCCTCAACCTCCAACGAGGGTTGATAAAAGTCCGAGAACGATCATAATTGTGTGGTTGGTTGGTTGAATTTGAAGTATAAGGGCAAAGGGGGCTAGTTTTTGTCAAGTGGACAAAATTAATCCTGTGGTCAGGTCTAGTCCTTGGAGTACTTCGGGCAATCAGGAGTGAGTAGGGGCTAATCCAAGTTTAAGTGCTAGGGCTAGCGTAATTATGGTTATAGGTAGGGGGTGGGATATTTGTTGAATTTCCCATTGTCCGGTTAATCAGGCATTGGTGGTGCTGGCAAAGAGAATTATCGCGGCTGCAGTGGCTTGGGTAAGGAAGTACTTGGTAGTTGCTTCGACTGCTCGGGGGTGGTGGTGTTGGGCTATGAGGGGAATGATGGCTAGGGTGTTTATCTCAAGGCCCATTCAAGCAAGGAGCCAGTGGGAGCTTGCGAATGTGATGGTAGTTCCCAGGCCAAGGCCAAATAGTAGGGTGGCGAGAATATAGGGGTTCATTAGTAAAGGAAGGAGTTTAACCAACATGTTTGGGGTATGGGCCCAAAAGCTTAATTAGCTGACTTTACTAGAAAGTGGTGTAGTGGAAGCACTAAGAGTTTTGATCTCTTAAGTATGGGTTCGAGTCCCCTTTTTCTAAGGAGTTGGGGGGATTTTAACCCCCATGATTCACTCTATCAAAGTGGTCCTTTAAATTCAGGCACAATTCCTGGGTGCTATAGTTGAGGGGGGAGGCCTGCAAAGGCGATTGGAAGGGCTAGGTGCCAAATGACTAGTGCTAGCGTTAGGGGAAGGAAACTTTTTCACACTAGGTGCATTAGTTGGTCGTACCGGAAGCGTGGGTATGAAGCTCGCACCCAGAGGAAAACAATAGAAAGTAGAGCGGCTTTGGTTATAAGGTTAATAGCTGTAATTTCAGGCAGTGCTGGAATGTGTGAGGCGCCCAGGAAGAGGATTGTGGATAGTGTATTTATAAGAAGGATGTTGGCGTATTCTGCGAGGAAGAAGAGGGCGAAGGGACCCCCTGCGTATTCTACGTTGAATCCTGAGACTAGTTCTGATTCCCCCTCGGTAAGGTCAAAGGGGGCACGGTTGGTCTCCGCTAAGGTTGAAATATATCATATTGCGGCTAAAGGTCATGCAGGGAGAACAAGTCAAATGCTTTCTTGGGTAACGTTGAAGGTTTGTAGGGTAAAGCCTCCCGTGAAAATAATAGTATTTAGGAGAATTAGGCCTAGGCTAACTTCGTAGGAAATAGTTTGGGCGACGGCGCGCAGGGCCCCAATTAGAGCATATTTGGAGTTTGATGCTCAGCCTGAGCCTAAGATGGAATATACGGCGAGGCTTGATAGGGCTAGGACAAACAGAATTCCTAGGTTTAGATCAACGACGGGGTAAGGGATGGGTATGGGAGCCCAGAGGGTCAAAGCTAGTGTTAGTGCTAGTATTGGGGTTGCTAAAAACAGGACTGGGGAGGAGGTCGAGGGGCGGACCGGTTCTTTAATAAAGAGTTTAATGCCGTCCGCAATAGGTTGAAGTAAGCCGTAGGGTCCGACGATGTTCGGTCCTTTTCGTAGTTGCATATATCCTAACACTTTTCGTTCGATCAGGGTGAGGAAGGCGACGGCTAGAAGTACGGGGATGATGAAGGCTAGTGGGTTCAGAATATAAATAATGAGGGTTGAAATCATAGTTAAGGAGAGGATTTGAACCTCTATTTAAAGGGCTTAGGTCTCTTGCAATGGCCGGGCTCTGCCACCTTAACATGCCATGTTTTTAGGCTGAGAGGGCATGCCCTCTTGCCTATTTTAGTTGTTTTCATTAGGTGGGGGTGAGGCGTACTTTAAGCATGGGCCTCTTCTTTTCGGTCCTTTCGTACTAGAAAAGATCATAATCATAGATAGAAACTGACCTGGATTACTCCGGTCTGAACTCAGATCACGTAGGACTTTAATCGTTGAACAAACGAACCCTTAATAGCGGCTGCACCATTAGGATGTCCTGATCCAACATCGAGGTCGTAAACCCCCTTGTCGATAGGGGCTCTGGAAGGGGATTGCGCTGTTATCCCTAGGGTAACTCGGTTCGTTGATCGGCGTTGCCGGATCATTCTGGTCAGAGATTCTGTTACTTAGAGCGGTAGCTCTTGGTTGTGGGAGATGTTCTCCCGTTCCACGTGGGGGTTTTGTTTTTCCCCGCGGTCGCCCCAACCAAAGACAGTTGAGCAGGGGGCCACTAATAGTTGCCCCTTTATTTTGGGGTATTTGGTGTGGTCTGCTTTGTGTCTAAAGCTCCATAGGGTCTTCTCGTCTTATGTTAATATCCCCGCTTCTGCACGGGGAGATCAATTTCATTGACCAGAAAAAGGAGACAGTTAAGCCCTCGTCGTGCCATTCATACAGGTCTTCATTTAAAAGACAAGTGATTGCGCTACCTTCGCACGGTCAAAATACCGCGGCCGTTAAACATATAGTCACAGGGCAGGCGGGACCTCTTATACTTATCGTTTACAAGAGGCGGTGTTTTTGGTAAACAGGCGAGGCTTGTGCTTGCCTAGTTCCTTCTTTTTCTTTTAGTCTTTCCTTGTAGGCACTCCGGTGTAGGGTTAACGGCAGAATGTTGAATGTCTTTCTAGTATTTTAGTTTGTTATTCAATTCCCTCTTTGATTGGGGCCGGTTAGAGGTCGGTGGGGGGTCCATTCCGATATACGCGTGTGCTAGGAGAAGGTCTAAAGTACCTTCTTATTACTCATATTAGCATGGTCTCTCATATGGTTGCATAAGAGGACCTAGTAAGATTAGGGGGGTAAGATGAATTATCAGAATATGGGGTTTATGGGTGTGTCTGAGCTTTAACGCTTTCTGTCAAGGTGGCTGCTTTTAGGCCCACTAAAACACTTTTACCTTGTTTAAAAATTATGATCTTTATCCTCCTGTTAAAGTTGTGTCTTGTTTCAAAGGAGCTGTACCTCCTTTGACTAACTCCCCGGTTTTACCCGAGATCCAGGTTAGGTGAGACTGGGGTGGGGTGGTAAATTGGGGGGCTGAACTTCTATTCATTTCTTAGGTAACCAGCTATAACTGGGCTCGATAGGTCTGTCACCTCTACTCAAAGCTCTTCCCACTCTTTTGCCACAGAGACGGGTTCGCCCTATATAGGCTGTCTTGGAGTAGCTCGCGCCAGTTTCGGGGCACCGAACTAAAGGGCTCTTTGCTCGGGCTGTGCTAGCTAAATCATGATGCAAAAGGTACGAGATTAAATCTCTGCTTTATAAGGCTTAAATGGTTTGTTTCATTTCTTTTTCAGCTTTCCCTTGCGGTACTGTTTCTATTGCTCCTGGGTCTCTTTTCCGTCGCCCGTACTAAGAGGGAAAAATGGTTTGCTTTATTTAATTAAGGTTATTTAAGGGTATTAATATGGGGGTGTTGGGTTGGGGTTTTGGGCTAGCTGTTGGGCGTCAGGATAATCCGATTTGCACGGATGACTTCTCGGTGTAAGGGAGATGCTTATCTGTCTCAGCTATATTCTGGTTTTATCCAAGTGCACCTTCCGGTACACTTACCATGTTACGACTTGCCTCCCCTTTGCGGAATAGTGTTAATTAATTATTCGGTGTGGTGGGCTTGGGGAGAGTGACGGACGGTGTGTGCGCGCTTCAGGGCCAATTTCAGTGGGACGCTCTATTTTCCACTTACTGCTAAATCCTCCTTTGGGTGTATATTTCAGTACATCTTCCGTGTTTCCTGTGGCAGGAAATGTAGCCCATTTCTTCCCTCTCCATGCGCTACACCTCGACCTGACGTTTTGGGTTGTATCAATTTTGCTTACTATTAAAACCTTCACAGGGTAAGCTGACGACGGCGGTATATAGGCGGGAGAAACAAGGAGAGGTGAGGTTGAACGGGGGTCATCGGTTCTAGAACAGGCTCCTCTAGGTGGAACTAAAGCACCGCCAAGTCCTTTGGGTTTCAAGCTAATGCTCGTAGTTCCCGGGCGGATAGCGGGGTGGGATGCTATCAATGTTTATGGCTAGGCATAGTGGGGTATCTAATCCCAGTTTGTGGCATAGCTTTCGTGGGTTCGGGGGGAATAAAGCCACTTTCGTGGTGGTTCTTCATACCTTCGGGTGCGTATAACAGCTCTGGGGGCGTTCGGCTTTAGTTGGAGTTTATGTGCCCTAACCACTCTTTACGCCGGTGCCTATCAACTTGGGCCTCTCGTATAACCGCGGTGGCTGGCACGAGTTTTACCGGCCCTACTTTACTTTAACTAAGTCAAGTTTTCACTTATGGCTTAATGTTTATCACTGCTGAGTTCCCTTGGGGGTGTGGCTAAGCAAGGCGTCTTGGGCTGCGGAGCGTGCCTGATGCCAGCTCCTCAGTCCCGGACGGGGGGATGAGGGCATTCTCACGGGGGTGCGGAGACTTGCATGTGTAAGTCTAGTTAAAGCTGATAGTAAAGTCAGGACCAAGCCTTTGTGCCTACGGGACTTTCTAGGGCCCATCTTAACATCTTCAGTGTTATGCTTTAATTAAGCTACGTTAGC